AAATAATTTACAAGATATGATCTATCTGAATTTCTAGTCTCAATTTCAACAAATCTTGGACTTTAAATAAAAAAAGATCCATTTTTGATTTTGAAACTGTTTTCTATATTTTCTATATGAGATGAATCTATTATTTCAATTTGTTTGTTACTTATTTTGTTAGTGAATTGAGGTATGTAGATTTCACTACACATAAAAGACCAGAAAAAGTTTGATAGTCTTTTATGTGTACGCCTGCTTTGGCTCGAATGATCGTTCTGAAGAAACTTCAGTTAAGTTATGTTATAGAAAAAAGAAAGAGGATTTTTGAATTTTTTCCCTCCCGCTAAGAAAGCGTTCATTCTTTCTTCAGCCCATTTCTCAAAATACTTCAATTGGTACACGCAAGAAAGAGGCCAATTCAGCAGCTTTTTGTTCAATTTCCCGTGGAGTCAAATTCTCACCAGTACGAGTCAAAGGAATGGCCCCCTGGCCTCTGATGTCCATATAAAGGACACGACGAGCATAAATACCCTCTTTAACTTCTATTCTGATGGACTGAATATTTTTTATAAGGAATCGGAGGCAGATGCGACGATTTTTTCCAGGAAATCCCCAACGAAAAATACACACTATTCCTTCTTTTCTATCGAATCGATCATAACCACTACCTACATTCCACGAAATTGTACACCACAAATAGGAACTAATAAAGAGACCTGCGATCCCATAGAAAGACATCACGAGCCCTTGTGGAAAAAAAACGATTTGCTGAGACGGAAATAAAGATGTGAAATTTCTACCAAAATAACTGGAAGTTCCAACCAATAAGAATCCTAATGAACCTAAAAAAAGGATAATGGCCCAGCAGAAATTACTTGTTTTTCGAGACCCCGTTATAGATTCTATCCATATATGTTCTGATCGACAACTCATACTTGATCCGGTTGCATTTTATTGGAATTGAGAGAATCCCCAAATTCATTTGACTTGACTCTTTTTGTTTCAGAAGTAACTCTCATCAACTAGTACTAGGTTGATGTGAACCTTTAGGAGTAATTCATCAAATTGGTTAGATCTAAAATAATAACATACCCTTTCTCGTATGATCCCACTATAGATATCGACATACATATAGATACACCGACTTTTTATTTCGGCCATCTGGCAATCCTGATCTTTTTGAAAATAACTAGAATTCATTTACCCATATATTATGTTTCTGCAGGCATAAGAGTTTTTCCTTTAATCTTCGACGGAAGCCATACGTTACACCATATTCCACTAAATAGATATCTGTGTTATGATACGAGTCTAAGTTCAAAAAAAATGGATGAGATTGGGTCCTACCGGATCTAAACAATCTTATTTTTTTGAACATAAAGAGATAAAGAAGCCATTGCAATTGCCGGAAATACTAGGCCCACTAAAGGCACAAAAACAGAGGGAAAGTTGAAAGTTGTCATAGAATGGGTACCTCGATTTACTATTTGTACCTGTTATTATTATTAATATTTAGAAAGATATCTTATAATAATTATAATTAATTATTGGAATTATGAAATTCTTAATTCATTAAGAATTTCATTTATTAATTAGTATTTATGAAATTGGAATTCGAATTGGTATAGATCTCAGTATATATCTAAGAGAGTATATACTGGACTTATTTTTTTTTTTTTGAATTTTTTTCATTCAAATTTTATTTTTCATCTTTCTACATGATAAATATGTATGAGAATCGCCTTTCTTTTTATTCTTTATTTTTTTCTCGTCTTTTGCTCTTATATCCTAATTGAAATTTAATAAAATTAAAGTTTCTTACAAATTATCGAAAGATTCGTTAGAATACGACCCAACAGGGATTCTTAGTCAAAATGAGATTCTCGAGAGATAGAGAAAGATAGAAAACTCTATGTCTATCTTTCTCTATTTAGATCTTATGTCAACAAAGAAAATGCCATTTGTCTGATTTTTACTCGGAGTCCGATAAACTAACTACTTGTTTGCTACAAATCAAATAATTGAACTTAATGTTCTGTTCTACTCGATTGAATTTTGATTCAAAGGAAAGAAACCATGGAACTGAAATAACTCATTCAAAACGCTTTTTAAAGTATTACGTGGTACGACTAGATTGAATAACCCCTTATCGAATAAAGGTTCCGTCTCTTGTGAACCTTCAGGTACTTCTTTCTTCAATGTTTCTTCAATTACCCTTTTACCCGCAAATGCAATATAGGCATTGGGTTCGGCAACAATGATATCCCCCAACATACCAAAACTGGCTGTCACCCCACCTGTAGTAGGAGATGTAAGGATTGATACATAGAATAACTTTTGATTTGTTTGAAAATGATATAAAGCAGAAGATATTTTAGCCATTTGCAGCAAGCTCAAACTTCCTTCTTGCATGCGTGCCCCCCCGGAAGCACACACTATAATAAGAGGTAGAGATTGATTAGTAGCGTACTCAATCAATCGGGTTATTTTCTCACCCACTACGGATCCCATAGTACCCGCCATAAACTCAAACTCCATAACCCCCATTGCTACGGGAATACCATTTAATTGGCCTATACCGGTTTGAATAGCCTCAGTTAATCCTGTCTCTTTTTGACAAGAATCAATACGATCTATATAAGGATCGTCCTCAAAATCCAATTCAATGGGAGCCTCCTCGGAATCCATTGAATAGGACTCCAATTTGTTCACTTCCAAATAAAATTTGAAATACGATTGAAAGGCAGCCACCTTTTTGGAATCCGATTGAATGGCAGCCACCTGTTCGGAATCCAATTGAAGGGCAGCCACCAATTCGGGATCCAATTGAATGGGAGCCTCCTCCGAATCCCATTTGGAATCCAATTTGGACTCCAATTCGGAATCCAATTCGGAATCCAATTTGGACTCCACTTCGGAATCCAATTGAATGGGAGCCTCCCCCGAATCCAATTCGGAATCCAATTCGGAATCCGATTCGGGATCGAATTCGGAAGCCATTGAATAGAAAGATGAATAGAAAGAGGACTCCACTTCGGACTCCAAGACGGACTGCAATTCGGACTCCACTTCGAAATCCCATTCGGAATCCCATTCACTGAGAGCCTCCTCCCAATCCCATTCAACGGGATCCTCCTCCCAATCCCATTCAATAGGATCCTCCCAATCCCATTCGGAATCCGATTCACTGAGAGCCTCCTCCGAATCCCATTCAATGGGATCCATTGAGGCCATCTTTTCATTCATGGGATCCCAAGTATTCGGATCGATCAAAAGTTCGATCCTCTCTGAACTATTCATTTTCAAATGAGATTCACATGCTTCACAAATATACAATCTTTCTTTCAAAAATCTCTTATAATTTAATGTATAACACTCTTCGCATAGAACCCACAAATGCTTGTATGAGGGAGTGGAATCCTGTTCAGTAGGACTTTCTATTTGAGTGGAATCCTGTTCAGTAGGACTTTCTATGTCAGTGGAATCACTATCATTCGTGCTGGTTATTATACCGAAATGCTCAATTTTACTACTATTTTCACTCTCACCACAAACGTAACTAGAAAAGTCACTCTCATCGCAACTCCGAATGCTATATCCTCTTTTCTTATTATTCCAAATAGGACAGCCGTCGTTACCCTTGCAAATCTTATTTTCAATAAGACAATCTGTGTTAGAACTGTCCTCACTAATATCTCTAAAAGTGCCATCATCATTTAGATCCGTTTCACAGGTATTGTGAAGATGAATATCCGAATCTAAATGATTCGGATATTCATCTTCACTGTTATTTTCACCAGGACCAGCACTGCCCGTTGATTTACTTAGTCCACACCTGTGCTCGAATTTCAACAATACCAAATTCAACCACAATTCTTTCAGAGAATAACCCCGCCGATGTCTGAAAAATACATCCGAATGAAATTTCCATTTTTTCATAGTACTACCGGTTGTTTATTAGCCTACTTTTGTAATTACCTAGATATTATTATCATTATTTATGTAATTAGATATCTATTCTAGAAGTTTATGATAATAAATTCTGACATCAAATATTGACAAAAAAAGAAAATCTTTAATCTGGGTTAGCACTTTACTAAAAGTATAAACTATCTAATTAAGACTTAATTCCTGTTCATTTGAATTATACCTAATTTGAATTATACCTAAATTATACCTAAATTATACCTATAAGGCTACTATTTTGTCAAGATTAAATATATATATCAATATGGCTTCATATGGGTCCCAATGTGATGACTTTTTTGTCATCTTGTGTAATGTGTTTTTAATATGATTCTTCTTATACCCTTCCACTTGATTTAGCAAAAATTTGAATGGAGCGCAAATCATGCAGAGAGTTGCAAAACAGAGAATTATCATGTGGTTTTGTAACTGCTTCATCAACAATTTTTATAGTTTACATTATTACTATAACGAAGATTGAAATGTCGGTTGATTCATGAGTTTATCTCACAAATCTATTTATGATGAATCATTTTTTGTTTTTTTTTAGAGGCTGGTTCTTACTGATACAAATTCATGAATTTTTTGTTCTGCATATTTTTTCGCTTTTATCAAGAGTTTGATTCATAAATTAATAATTGAAATTCATGATTTCATTTTGTATATATTTTTCTTTTTTTTTGAAGTTTTCCGTTTTTATTCAGCGTTTGATTATTTTCACTCTCACCACAAACGTAACTAGAAAAGTCACTCTCATCGCAACTCCGAATGCTATATCCTCTTTTCTTATTATTCCAAATAGGACAGCCGTCGTTACCCTTGCAAATCTTATTTTCAATAAGACAATCTGTGTTAGAACTGTCCTCACTAATATCTCTAAAAGTGCCATCATCATTTAGATCCGTTTCACAGGTATTGTGAAGATGAATATCCGAATCTAAATGATTCGGATATTCATCTTCACTGTTATTTTCACCAGGACCAGCACTGCCCGTTGATTTACTTAGTCCACACCTGTGCTCGAATTTCAACAATACCAAATTCAACCACAA